CTGAATTTCGAATAGTACTCAAGATCCTCTGTTTTCGCTTATCTAATAAATCATTTAATGAAAGTAGATTATCTTTCCATTCATTTCACAACTATAATATAATATCTCTTCCCGAACCAAACATGAATCTTTCGATTCATTTGGCTCTCACGCTCAATTGTTTCTTTTCTTTGATTGATGGGCATTCCCATATATTTGAACGGAATGAGCCTATCCTCTCTTTTCTGTTCGTATGAAAAGATATCGAAACTGATCTAACATCAGAATCTTAAGAGGACTCTTTAGACCAGACAAAAAATAAGAAATTGTCAGCAAAGTTGTTTCTTTATTTGTTCTTTATTTACAACTTATTTACAATTTACAAAAATAAAAAAAAGATTTTAAAGAAGAAAGAATAGAAATAGAATTTAATAGAATTCTTCAGAATTCTGAACTTCATTACTTCATTCTCATTATTATTAGAATGAGATTTCGATTTTTTTCATCCAAAAAATTCTCTTTTTTATATAAATACTTTTTATACAAATACAATACATAGGTCGTCGATTCGGCAGTGGATAAAAGGGGGGGTCCATCTTTCCAATGAATGGTTCAAATAATTTTATCCATATGAGTGTTCTACATCGGATAAATTCCCAATTATTCCTTTTTTATCATTTTTAAACCTTTTTGGTACTAACGTAGTGGTAGAAAGAGTACCATGCTATGCTGTGCCTGGACTTCAAACAATTTCTCTTTAACCATGTAAAAGATCTCAACATTATTGGTTGATAGAGAAGAGAATCAAAGTTCATTTACCAATTAGTCACGAAATGCTATGGTTCTTACATATGATTTCTGAATGAAATCCAATTCCGAAGTAATTCGTCGAGATTGTGCACCTTTTGTTCCTATTTCTGCTATAAAAAAGAATACATAAATATAAAGAAAGTGCAGCCGGTGAAATCCAACCTATTCTTGAAATAAACAACTCGCACACACTCCCTTTCCAAAAAAAATCAATACACCCAGCACTACGCTTAGATTTATTGGATTTGTTGCTAAAATATCGGTATTAAACTCGAAACTCCCAGCGGATGGCCAGTGCCCCACGGAAACAAAAGAATTGGTTATATTTTTCATATGCTCTCCCCTTATAGATAGGACTAACAAATAGATAGGACTAACAAAGAACAGAGTTCTTTTTGTATCACTCCGCTTATTATTCTTAATGGAATTTGAGAATTCTCAAATTTCTTAGTTATGGTTATGTTTTTATTCTTCTTTTTTTTTTTACATCTTTATTCTACGATGAAATGAAACATTAAACAAAAGGATTTGCAAATAAAAGAGCTAATGCCACGACCAGTCCATAAATTGTTAAAGCTTCCATAAAAGCCAGACTAAGCAATAAAGTACCTCGTATTTTTCCCTCTGCTTCTGGTTGTCTCGCAATACCTTCTACGGCTTGGCCCGCAGCAGTACCTTGACCAACCCCAGGTCCGATAGAAGCAAGCCCTACAGCCAATCCAGCAGCAATAACGGAAGCAGCAGAAATAAGTGGATTCATGGTAAGTTCCTCGCACCAAAAAAAGAAATGGTTAATGATACAACCAACTAATGAATGAGTGCTTAATCTACTTCTTTTTCTACTTCGACTTTTACTATTTACTTTACTTTTACTACATTTCTTTTTTATTTTTTGATCTTTATCACTAAAATATATTGGGTCGAAGTAGCTAAAAGCTCCAAATGGAATTCATAATATTACTGAATTGTCAGAACTACTTCGATATACCTTTTTTCCTTTCTACCTTATGTAAATCTTATTATGTAAATCTTATGTAAATAGATATGTATACGGTTTTAGTCATTGCGTTTTCTTGTTTAGAAACTATTCTATTATTTCTCTTTTATTCAATTCACAATAACAGACAAAATATAAAAAGGACTGATATGGGAATCCATCTCAATGCAGTGGGCTAGAAAAAAAAGATATAGGGGTAATTACTATCTCACTAGTAAATAACATATATTTTTATTCTTCCATAACGTAAATCACCCGCACTTTTTACTTTTTATTCTTTTTATTCTATTAAATCGTATTCTGTAACCATTCTTAGAAACATACACAAGGATTGATACTCATAAGTATTACATATACATATATGTAGTAGTATCCCCAACTCTTCTTTCTCTTCCAAATTCTGCAATATCATCTATCTTTCTTCATATATAAATACATGTAGCTATTTGCATCTTCTTCTCCAACCCAGTGGATTATATCGAAACCCCCGCATTGCTTGAATTGGGATAAGCTTCAAAAAAGACTATTTCAAAAGTGAGTCAATGATGACCCTCCATGGATTCACCTATATAAGCCGCAGCCAAAGTTGCAAAAATAAGAGCTTGAATACCACTTGTAAATAATCCAAGAAACATGACAGGTATAGGAACTACTGAAGGCACTAAAGAAACAAGAACAACAACCACTAATTCATCAGCCAATATATTCCCGAAAAGTCGAAAACTAAGAGATAAAGGTTTTGTGAAATCTTCTAGAATATTAATTGGTAAAAGTATTGGAGTTGGTTGAATGTATTTCCCGAAATATCCCAATCCTTTTTTTCTAAGACCTGCATAGAAATATGCCACTGACGTGGGTAAAGCTAAAGCAACAGTAGTATTTATATCATTCGTGGGCGCAGCTAACTCCCCATGAGGTAACTTTATGATTTTCCAAGGTAAAAGAGCACCCGACCAGTTAGAAACAAAAATAAATAGGAACATCGTTCCTATAAAAGGAACCCAAGGACCATACTCCTCTCCAATCTGAGTTTTGCTCAAGTCTTGAATAAATTCAAGGACATATTCGAAGAAATTCTGACCATTAGTCGGAATGGTTTGTGGATTCCGAACAGCTATGATGATTGAACCTAATAAGATAGCAATTACAACCCAAGAAGTGATAAGTACTTGGGCATGGATTTGTAAACCTCCTATTTGCCAATATAAATGTTGGCCTACTTCTACACCTGATATATCGTATAACCCTTTGAGTGTTTTAACGGAACATGGTATAACATTCATATTGTCCTCTAACAGAAATCAAACATCAAAAAAGTAATTATTTTGATTCAACCATCTCTTTCTCAATTCATCTATGTTTATTCATGAATTTAAGTTATGAATCGTATCTTTCGGATACCGAGAAATCACATAAAAAAAAATACCAATCATTTTATCTTTTAAATATTCTTCGATAGTCAAAACATAGTTCAAACTCCAAAAGATGCAAATCAAAATAGTAACAATCAAAGAGAGTTCACCAAAAACAAACTAATCTTCTTCTTTATTCTTCTTAATGATAAGAGTAATGATAAGATAATCAACCATTTTTTATATAACTAGAACGGCCCTCGCAAATTGCAGATACTAATTTGGTAAGAATAAATCGAATTGAAGCTATAGCATCATCGTTGGCCGGAATAGAAATATCTGCAAGATCTGGGTCACAATTTGTATCGATTAAACAAATTGTCGGAATACCCAAAATGACACATTCTTGAAGAACCGTATATTCTTCTTGTTGATCAACGATAATTACAATATCGGGCAATCCCGTCATATATTTGATCCCACCCAGATATGCTTGCAAGGTAGATAACTTTCTCTTCAACATTGCTGCATCTCCTTTGGGAAGACGATTGAGTTTCCCTATCTTTTGTTCTGCTCTTAAGTCCCTGAACTTCTGAAGTCTTGTTTCTGTAGTAGACCAATTCGTTAACATACCACCAAGCCATTTTTTATTAACATAATGACATCGAGCCCTTATTGCTGCTGATGCTACTAAATCCGCTGCTTTCTTTTTGGTGCCAACGATTAAGAATTTTTTTCCCCTACTTGCTGCATCAAAAACTAAATTGCAGGCTTCTGATAAAAAACGAGCAGTTATAGTAAGATTTGTAATATGAATACCCTTACGCTTTGCAGAAATGTAAGGAGCCATTCTAGGATTCCATTTATTAATACCATGACCAAAATGAACTCCCGCTTCCATCATTTCTTCCAAATTGATGTTCCAATATCGTCTTCCCATTTTCCCACACTTTATCTTTTTATTTTTTTTTCAAAGAGATTCAGTACCCTGTGAAATAAAAAATTGTTCCGACGGAACCTTCTACCAGGATTGAACATTGATCTACGACCCAAACCATGAATTTCATTCTTTAATTTTTATTTCATTGATTACGAAATCCAGAATCGGACCAGAGAGTTAAAGTAAAAAGAATGAACCTCTTGTTAGGAATTAGTAAATTACATTACGTAAACGATTGGTCTGATATCTCATGGAGAGTGTTTGGGGCACAAGAACAAAATAATTCTCTATGGTGTAACAAAATATCTCTCATTTCCAACTCGAATAGATTATTCCTTTTGATTTTCAAATCAATGTTTTTGTCTTGCTTTGAACGATATACTAATTTGTTGAATCCGGTACCAACCGGTATAATCCCCCCCAGAACAACGTTCTCTTTCAGGCCTTTCAACCAATCAATACGACCTCGTAGAGCAGCTTTTGCTAAAACTCGAGCAGTTTCTTGAAAACTCGCTTCGGATATGAAACTTTGAGTATTCAGAGATGACTTCGTTATTCCCAATAAGATTGCCCGATAACAGATCGCTTCGTCCAAAACGCGCCCTGCTCGCTCTGCTCGCAACAATCCTATAAATTCCCCAGGTAAAAAAACATTAGACATTCCATCTTCTGAAACCAAAACTCTTGATGTTACTTGACGTACAATAATCTCTAAATGTCTATTATGGATCTGTACCCCCTGGGATCGATAAACCTTTTGGATCTTATTAACCAAAGAAATACGACTTTGGGCTATGGTTAGTTCAGCTCCAATCAAGAATCCCCAGGGGATCCCAAGAATCCTTCGGATACGTTCGTCCCAACCTTCAACTCTTCTTTCGAGGTTCATCGATATTGAATCAATTGAACGAACTTCTAAGATTTGTTCCACTTTTGGAAGACCTTGTGTTATGTCACCAGATCTCGATTTTTCATATATAAATGTAATTAATGTATCTCCTTCATAAAAGGTTTCCCCATAATGGCCATGGACAGTTGCTCCTGGAGTGACCAAATAGGGCTTAGCTGATCTTATAACTAAAGAGTCAACATGAACAATGAAAATTTGACCAGATTTTTTTATGCGTGATCCGTATTTCAATAGACATACATTTTCACAAAGGAATTGTCCGAGGCTAATTATTGTCCATGCCTCTTCACAAGAATCGTGATGGAGAGAATACCAATTCAAACGGAATGAATTCCAAACGATGTTACTGTATGGATCGGGATTATAAATCCTACTATTTTCATCTAGGAAACAGTATTGAAATGGAAGTACTTGAAGCACTTGGAAAGTCTGTTGAAAATTTTCAAGTAAAAAATCTTTCTTTAAAAAGACTTGATTATAAGTTCTTAAATAGTAAGATGAACAAAAATTTACTATTTTAGGCACAATAGTACCTAAAGGACCCAACAAATCCCTAATTAGAGTCATGGGATCCGATTCTTTTGTCGCATTATTATATCTCGAAGTATTGAAGGGGCCAATTCGAGAACAATTGGATGATGACAAAATTATGAAAGATTGGCATTCCTTATTTCGATTCAACAACGTACCAAGAGTTCCCTGATGTTGGGGAAATGATTGAATCTTCACCTTGGAATCAAAAGGATTTCTAAGGATACGATCTAATTCGTTATTGGAAATCAATCCTGAACCTGCCATATCATACCTTTTTTCGGTATACAAAATAGCGGACTTTACTAACTCAATTCGGATGAAATCACGAAGCAGATCCTTTGCCCTTATTTCAACAAAAGAAGCATGAACCTCTTCTATAGAACTCTTTTTTTCTTGGTCCCAAGTTAATACTAAGCAAGCCCGAACTAATTGAATACTTGTGCGAGAAATCCCTCGAATTGACTTGCCATTTCCATAAAGTATATAATTGACAATTCGAAGTTGAACATTATCTTTTTCCTGCAAGAGATCCTGAGAGAAAAGTGTTGCTAAATCTATCCCATCAGCTATTTCATATGTGATTACGGGCCGAACCAAAACAAAATACTTTTTTTTGGTAGATGCAATGCGTTGGACATAGATCCAATTTTTCAATTTTTTTGATCCTTTATAATTCTTTTTTCCCATTCCTGGTGGTATCAAAATGCCACTGTGCCTAGATATTTTATCCACCTCTCCAGAAAAATGAATATCTCCAGAAAATATTTTCAGTTCCATACTCTTTTTTTTTCTCTCCACTCGGACTAATCCACCTACTCGACTTCTTGTATTTCTATTTAAAGCAAGTCGTGTATCTACTCCAATGATACTATTGTTCCGGACCATTATGAGCGAAGATCCGGGTAAGATATGCACTTCCTCGGGAATGAAAAAGAATCGATCTACTTTCATTTGCATTTGGTATTTTGGACGAAATTCTTTTGTTCCTCGATACTCAATCAAATCCTCTTTTTTTACGATTGAATCTACTTCGACAATCCCATATTTAGTAATTCCCGAACTGCTTCTTCCGTATCGCGGATCATCAAAATAAGCAAGAATACTATTTCTACGTAAAATACCATTTCTAGGTATTTTAATCGAAATACCAAAACAGGGTATTAGTTTATTTTCTTGTTCTTGATCATATTGTAAGGGAATCACGAATCTATTTCTTCGCTTTTTCGCCAAGGAATTTTCTTGACGAATATAAGTAGAAGGCTCTATGATATTCCAATGACCCTTGGATATGATTCGATAAGATTTTGAATAGTCAAGAATTTCCCTATTCTTTTTACCAAAAGTATCCAACAATTTATGTCTTACTTGATCATTAGTAAGTGAGAGATCAAAGATATATCTTTCTTCGAGAGAAAAAGAAGAAAAATAATTAGCATTCATTTGATCTTGATCCTTGTGGAGTGAAAAAGACACTATATTGGATCTGCATAGACCTCCTGCTAATATCCATAAATGACTTGTTTTTGGTAATAGATGAACATTACTATATGGATATTCGGGCGCATGATAGCCATCAGTACTCCAGTGCATTTCTCCTTCTGACTCAGAATAAATATGTTTTTTAACCCTCTCTTTAAAATGAAAAGTGGACGTTCCGGCACGAATCTCGGCAATCACTTGTTCTGATTCTACATATTGATCATTTTGAACTAAAATCAAACTTTTTGTTGGAATATTCACATTATGTAGAATATCTCGACTCTCAATAGTTACATACAAGTCTATAAAACATAGAAAAGCAGGATGCCCATGACGGGTACGTGTGGGATGAACCAAATCCTCATCAAATCTTATTTTTCCATTAGAAGGAGCTCGTACATGTTCGGCAGTACCACCCGTGAATACTCCGCCGGTATGAAAAGTTCTTAATGTTAATTGAGTTCCCGGTTCTCCGATTGATTGACCCGCAATAATGCCT